TCTATATGCCTATTATGTATCTGCACCCCTTGGGATCGATAAACCTTTTGAACCTTATTAACCAAAGAGATACGACTTTGCACTATAGTTAGCTCAGCACCAATCAGGAATGCCCAAGGAATTCCAAGAATTCTTGTTATACATTTGTTCCAAGTCTCAATCCTCTTTTCGAGATTCATCGATATTGAATCAATCGAACGCACTTCTAACACCTGTTCCACTTTTGGAAGACCTTGCGTTATATCACCAGATCTTGATTTTTCATATATAAATGTAACTAATGTATCTCCTTCGTAAAGGATTTCCCCATAATGTCCATGAACAGTTGCTCCTGGAGTAGCCAAATAAGGCTTAGCTGATCGTATTACCACAGAGTCAACTTGAAGAATTAGAACTTGACCCGATTTTAAATGCGGTCCTTTTTTGGCTATACATACATTTTCCCAAAGAAACTGCCCAAGACTAACGATTGTAGATGTCTCTTCACAACAATTGTAATGCAGAAAATACCAATTCAAATTGAATGGATTCAAAATGATGTTACTGCAGGAATAGGGATTATAAATTTTACCTTTTTCATCCAGTAAATAATATTTAAGTATTTGAAAAATCTGTTTTAAATTGTCAAGTTGCAAATAGTTAGTTACCAAGATTTGATTATGGGTTATTAAATCGGAAAAGAAATCAAAATTATAAATTGGAAAGCCTGTTCCTAAGGGGCCCAACGGATTCCTAATTGGAATTAGGGGGTCCTCTTTGATTGATTCTTTTATCACATTGGGAGATTTTACATCGTTGAATGGGCCTGTTCGAGAACAATTGGATGATGACAAAATTATCAAAGATTGAGATTCCTTATTTCGATTCAATAACGTATGAATAGTTCCTTGATTTGGATTAAGGGATTCTTGAATCCTTGCCTTGGAATAGGAATAAATGGAAGAAAACGGATTGACATTAGCGCGATCTGATCCATTCTCAGAGATTAATCCTGAACCCGACAGATCATTTCTTTTTCCGGTATACAAAATAGGTGACTTCGCTAAGTCGATTCTTAGAAAATCTCTAATTAAACCATTTGTCCTTATTTCAACAAAGGAAGCACAGGCCTTTTCGATCTTTTTGTCTTGGTCCCAATTCAACACTAAACAAGTCCGAACTAATTGAATACTTGTGTCCCAAATTTCAAGAATTGGGTCGTAATAAAGGATATAGTTGACAACTCGAAGTTGTAGATTATCACTTTCTTGCAAGAGATCCGGTGGGAAAAGTCTTCCTAAATTTATACCATCCGTTTTTTTATATGGGACTACAGGTTGAACCAAAACAAAATATTTTTTTTCATACCTGGAAAGTTTCATTCGTTGGATATAGAGCCAATTTTTCAATTTTTTGTATTCTTTGGAATTTTGTTTTCCCCCTCCTGGTGGTATCAATCGGAATGCCTTGTTTGTCTTTCCAGGAAAATGGATATCTCCAGAAAAGATTATTAGTTTAATTTTTTCTGCTTTTTTCTTCACTCGGACCAATCCACCTACCCGACTTCTTCTATTTAAAGTGATTTGTGTATCTATCCCAATAATACTATTGTGCCGTACCATTATGGAACAAGATTCGGCCAAAATGTGGACTTCCACGGGAATAAAAAAAAACGGATTTACTTCCTTTTGGTATTTTGGCCAAAATACCTTGACTCCTCGATACTCAATCAACTCCTCTTCATTAACGATTGAATTCAGTTCTCTAGTCTCATATTTAGTAAGTCCCGAGCTCTTTCTTATATATCGAGGATCGTCCAAATAAGCAAGAATACTATTTCTACGGAGAATACCATTTCGGGGGATTTCAATTGAGATACCTGAAGAAGGTATTAATTGGTTCTCGCCCTCTTGAATCGATTCGAGTGGGATGATGACTCTATTTCTTCGCCTCTTTGCCAATAAATCCGAATTCCCCTCGAGAACGGCCGGATTTCTGAGATTACAACGACCGGTACATGTCATTCGATTAAGTTCTGAATAATCAGGAATCCTATCTCCTTTTTGATTTTTACCAGAAAAATACGAACTAAAAAATTTGTGTCTCACTTGATTATTAGTTACTGAGGGGTTAGAAATATATCTTCGCTTAACAGAAAGAGAATAAGCGTTCATTTGATCTTGATCCTTGTGGATCGAACAGGGGCCTGGACTGGATCTCCAGGGCTCCCCTAATAATATCCATAAATGACTTGTTTTTGGTAAGAGATGAATATTACCATATGTAAATTCAGGTGCATGGTACACATCGGTATTCCAGTGCATTTCGCCTTCTGAGTCAGAATAAATATGTTTTCGAACCTTCTCTTTCAAATTCAAAGTGGATGTTCTCGCGCGAATCTCAGCAATGACTTGTTCTGATTCTACATATTGATCGTTTTGAACTAAAAGAAAACTTTTGGGCGGAATACACACATTGTGTATAATATCTTCACTTTCAATAGTTACATACAAGTCTCTAGAACATAGAAAAGCAGGATGTCCATGACGTGTACGTGTCGGATGAACCAAATCCTCATTGAATTTTATTTTTCCATTAGAAGGGGCTCGGACATGTTCTGCAGTACCCCCTGTGAATACTCCGCCGGTATGAAAAGTTCTTAATGTTAATTGAGTACCTGGTTCTCCAATAGATTGACCTGCAATAATACCTACAGCTTCTCCCAATTCAACCAGGTCGTCGTGAGCTGGGCTTCGGCCATAGCATAGTTGACAAATCCAAGATGTACTCCTACAAGTAAAGGGGGTTCGAATAGAGATTGGTTGTGCTCTAAAAGTTATGAATCTATTAACAAGTCCAACCCCAATATCTTGATTTCTAGTAGCAATGCATCGCGAACCTATATATATATGATCCGCTAATACACGCCCAATTAATGTTTGGATAAAAATCCTGTCGGTCATCATTCCATTTCGAGGACTTACAGAAATACCTCGGACGGTGCCACAATCTGTTCGACGTACAACAATGTGTTGAACTACTTCAACAAGTCTGCGCGTGAGGTATCCTGCATCTGATGTTCGGATAGCGGTATCCACAACTCCTTTACGGGCTCCGTAGCAAGAAATAATATATTCTGTTAAAGAGAGTCCTTCGCGTAAATTGCTTTGAATGGGTAAATCAATCATTTGACCTTGGGGATCCGACATTAATCCTCTCATACCTACTAATTGATGTACCTGAGATGCATTTCCTCTGGCTCCCGAAAAAGACATTATATGGACTGGATTAAAAGGATCGGTCATCCGAAAATTAGGATTCATTTCTTGTCGCAAATATTCACTTGTGGCATACCAGATCTCGATCGATTGACGTAATTTTTCTACCGCGTGTACATTCCCATAATGATGGTGTTTTTCCAAAATAAAACTTTGTTGTTCAGCGTCTTGAACTAGCCATCTTTTAGAAGGTATTGTTAAAAGATCATCAATTCCTAATGAAATGGATGCGGCGGTAGCTTGTCGGAAACCCAGAGTCTTTACTTGATCCAGGATATGTGATGTATATCCTATTCCATAGTGATCAATAAATCGACTAATAAGTCGTTTCATGGCAGTTCCGTCTATCACTTTATTGTGAAAGACCTGAGTGGGCCGTTCTGCCATCAGTACCTCCATATTGCGCTGAGTAGAATTTGACAATGGGTTTGAGTCAGTGATTGGACAACTTCCTTTTCTAGATCTTGATTCACGTAGAAATTCCGCAATTTTATAGTCCTAGTTAACCCGGCGAGACTCGAATTCCCGCTGGTAGCATAGAATTACAACAGCCCTGCCAAAACCCCTGTATGGCTTCTTCTATTTCTCGATAAAGAGAAATATGCCCAAGAGTGGTTCGAATATATATATAAAGAATTTCTTTTTTTATACTTCTTACTATTAGATAGTGTCCATAAATCTCATAATAGGTCCCCAAAGATTCATAGTGAATTTCAATGGGAGTTTCTCTTGCAGCAATAACGCGTTGATCTAGTCGCCACCGCAGCCACAAAGGACTACCTAAATTGATTCGTTTTTGCCGAAAAGCTCCAATTGCATCATAGGCGTTACAAAAAAACGGTTCTTTTTTTTTTGTATACTTATAGTTATTATCTTCATTTTGATAGTTTCTACCATTACACGGATTATACCTATTTACACAAATACCCCGACGATTTCCACTCGTTAAGACATAGAGTCCACTAAGCATATCTTGAGTTGGTGCAGAAATGGGATCTCCAATAGTTGGAGACAAAAGATTCATATGAGAAAACATAAGTAAACGTGCCTCTGCTTGAGCCTCCAAAGATAAAGGCACATGAACAGCCATTTGATCCCCGTCAAAGTCCGCATTGAAGCCCTTACAAACTAATGGGTGTAAACAAATAGCGCGCCCTTCTACTAAAATGGGGAGGAATGCCTGTATGCCTAATCTATGCAGAGTAGGCGCTCTATTCAGCAATACAGGATGGTCATCCAGAATTTCTTGAAGTATTTCCCATACAATTGGTTTTTTTTTACGAATTTGACTCTTAGCAACTCCGATGTTCGAAGCAAGATGTTTTCTAATTAGGTCACGAATTACAAATGCCTGGAAAAGTTCTATTGCTATTTCGCGAGGCAATCCACATCGATGTAATGAAAGTGAAGGGCCCACGACAATCACTGACCGCCCTGAATAATCGACGCGTTTACCAAGCAGAGTCTCGCGAACTCTTCCTTCTTTGCCTTCAATTACATCTGAAAGCGACTTGTAAACTCTATTATGATCATCCCTCATTGGTTGTCCGCAGATTCCATTATCAAGAAGTGCATCCACTGCTTCTTGTAGCAATTTTTCCTGAGATATTATTAATTCTTCTGGCGTAGCTATACTTGTCGTTAATAGATCTGTAAGAGTATTATTCCGATAGATAATTCTTCTATAGATTTCATTAATATCCGAGGTCACCAGTTTATCCTCATCTATATGATAAATTGGTC